CAATAGTATATTCCATTGCCCCTCGTTCCTGTAAACTAGTAACTACCTGAGCCACGGAAGAAGCTTTTTGACCAATAGCCACATAAACACATATTACATTTTGGCCTTGTTGATTGAGAATTGTATCTGTGGCTACTGCTGTTTTACCGGTCTGTCTGTCACCAATAATTAATTCTCGCTGGCCGCGGCCTATAGGGATCATGGAATCAATAGCAATAAGTCCTGTTTGAAGAGGCTCATATACAGAACGTCTCGAAATAATACCTGGGGCAGGAGATTCAATTAAACGAGATTCAGAAGCTGAAATCTTACCTCGACCATCAATAGGGTTAGCCAAGGCGTTTATAACACGCCCCAAATAAGCCTCACTCACAGGTATCTGAGCAATTTTTCCTGTCGCTTTGACTGAACTTCCTTCTTGGATCATCAAACCGTCACCCATTAAGACAACACCAACGTTGTTTGATTCTAAATTAAGCGCAATACCTATAGTACCCTCAGCAAATTCTACCAATTCACCTGCCATTACTTCATCGAGACCATAAATACGAGCGATGCCGTCGCCCACTTGAAGTACGGTACCGGTATTTACAATAGTTATTTCTCTATTATATTGTTCAATACGTTCACGAATAATATTACTAATTTCGTCGGCTCTAATGGTTACCATGAGTATTGTCCTAATTCTTTTTTGTAAGAAAAAAATAATGCCTATCATATCATAATCGGAAGGAAAGGACTAATAAGTTATTTCTTTCCTAATCCGTTATTCCTTTCATCGTACCAAACATACCAATATTTGCATTAATAGTACGTAAATGTAACTCGTTACTCAAACAACTATTTAGGGTTCCTATAGCTCCTTGTAAAGCTTGTTGGAAAACCCGTTCGCGGACTTGATTAATTGTTCTTTGTTGCTCAAAAAGAATGGTTTCATTTTTGTAATTTTCTAATTGTTTCAAAGTCCTATAAGTTGAATTAATCAAATTTAATTTTTCTCGTTCGATTTCCCCGTATCCATTCACGCGAAACTGATCTGCCTCCGTTTCTATTTTACGCAAGCGAGCTCGGGCGTTTTCTAATTGTTGAATAGCTACTTCACGTAGTTCTTCTGAATTTCTAATAGTATTTAATATCCTCTGCTTTCGGTTATCTAATAAATCATTTAATGAAAGTAGATTATCTTTCCAGTCAGTAAAAAAAAAGTTCTATGATCCCTTCCCGAACCAAACATGAATCTTTCGATTCATTTGGCTCTCATGCTCACTTATTCCAATCATTTAGCAATTATTTATGAGGCTTTCATTCTCATTCCCCTTTTTGCATGTAATGAGCCTATCCCCTCCCGATTTTTTTGGATTCAATTCATATTCTATTCCATATCTATTTCTATCGAAAAGGGTCACCAATCCAAAAATATTCGGAGGATTCTTCTGACCAATAAAAAATCGATAATTGTCAGCAAAGTTGTTTCTTTTTTTCTTTAAATCCAAAGAATTCTTATTACTTTATACGTAGGTTATCAATTCTGCATTATACAAAAAGACTCAAAAAATTTTATCGACATGAGTGTTTTATATCGAAAAAAAGTCTAACTATTTTTTTTTATCTTATTCATTTTTTAATTAGACTACATTTTTTTAATTAGGCTACATATAGTAGAAAGAGTACCATGTTGCATCTGAACTTCAAACGGTTTAGCTTTAACCATGTTAATTAATGGTCCCAAATTTTTGGTTGATAGAGAATCAAAGTAAAGTAGACTTCCCAAAGAATAACGAAATGCTATGGTTCTAAAATATTATTTTTTTATTGAATTTTTGATTCAGAAGTAATTCGCGGGATTAGGCACTCTTTCCTAGTTCTAGTTATAGTACCGCTGGGTGAATCCAGCCTATTCTTGAAATGAACAACTCACACACACTCCCTTTCCAAAAAAGAGCAATACACCGAAGACTACACTTAGATTTATTGGATTTGTTGCTAAAATATCGGTATTAAACCCGAAACTCCCGGCGGATGGCCAGTGACCCAAGTAAACGAAAGAATCGGTTAAATTTTTCATATAATCTCCTCTTCTAGCTAAACGATAAAAAACGAACTCTATCTTTTTTTTATTTTCAATAAAAAAAAAAAAAAATTTAATTTACCTAATTTGTAAACAGAATCAAAAACCTATTCTATTTACAAATGTATTTTCCAAAATTTTTAATTTTCAATAATAATAATGAGACTTATTAGAATTAAGCTAGAATTAGAGACCGAGTTTTATGTCAATTTTTAAAAACCTCCTTTTTTTCGCAACATTCCTTAAAAAAGTTTCCCTTAAACTAAAAGAATAAGGGGAAGGAAGAAAGCGAATCGATGTGCTAATTCCCCATCCTCAAATTAGTCCTTCCCGAGGATTATTGTCTTAATTAATAATTGTAGTTGTCGGAGTTCAATCTTGATAGAATTAAAAAAACTACGAAAAAACTTAATAATTTTCTGATTTCGAGGATTAAACAAAAGGATTCGCAAATAAAAGCGCTAATGCTACAACCAGGCCATAAATTGTTAAAGCTTCCATAAAAGCTAAACTAAGCAATAAAGTACCTCGTATTTTTCCTTCTGCCTCGGGTTGTCTCGCGATACCTTCGACAGCTTGACCCGCAGCTGTACCTTGACCAACTCCAGGTCCAATAGAAGCAAGACCAACAGCCAACCCAGCAGCAATAACCGAAGCAGCAGAAACCAGTGGATTCATGATAAGTTCCTCACACCAAAATAAAGAAATAGTTAATGATACAATCATCCAATGACTTGGCACTTAATTAAGTCATCGCTAAGATTCATACAGTCAAAATAACCAAAAACTTTAATTGAAATAATATAATTAATTATATTATTGAATCATAAGAATTACTTTGATATTAGTTCCTATCCGCGGGATTTGGAAAAATTCATAATATTAATATATATACGACTTTTTTATACTATTTCTTTTTTGTGAACCATTCTTTGAATCCTTCGTTCTTTTTTTTTTTTATCTTTTTTTTTTCAGCCAATTCACAGATAAAAAGTAAGAACTTCTAATCGAATTCTTATCTAAATATAAATTCACAAAAGTAGTGGGGCAACTTATATAAACCTTTAACTCATAATATACCTAGTCAATATCAAATATCACATATACAAGTGTTTCTTACATAACGTAAACCAACTATTCTATAATTGGGCTAACCTAAAAACAAATATTTGAAAAAAAGAGTTAATGATGACCCTCCATAGATTCACCTATATAAGCCGCAGCTAAAGTGGCAAAAATAAGAGCTTGAATCCCGCTTGTAAATAATCCAAGGAACATTACAGGTATAGGAACCACTAAAGGTACTAAAGAAACAAGAACAACAACTACTAATTCATCGGCTAATATATTTCCGAAAAGTCGAAAACTCAGTGATAGGGGTTTTGTAAAATCTTCTAAGATATTAATGGGTAAAAGAATTGGAGTTGGTTGAATGTATTTACTGAAATACCCTAATCCTTTTTTGCTAAGACCCGCATAAAAATATGCTACTGATGTGAGTAAAGCTAAAGCAACCGTCGTATTTATATCATTCGTTGGTGCTGCTAACTCCCCTTGAGGTAACTGGATAATTTTCCATGGTAAAAGGGCTCCTGACCAGTTAGAAACAAAAATAAATAAAAACAGGGTTCCAATAAAGGGAACCCATGGACCATATTCTTCTCCAATTTGGGTTTGACTCACGTCTCGAATGAATTCAAGGACAAATTCAAAGAAATTTTGTCCGTCAGTTGGAATGGTTTGTAGATTGCGAACCGTTAAAACTGCGGAACCTAATAAGATAGCAATTACAACCCAAGAAGTAATAAGGACTTGCGCATGGATTTGGAACCCCCCTATTTGCCAGTAGAAATGTTGGCCTACTTCTACACCAGATATCTCATATAACCCTTCTTTTATTGGTGTGTTGATGGAACATGATAAAACATTCATATTGCCCTCTGACATAAATAAGAACTTTAAATTATTTTGATTCAAGACCCCCCCTTATTTTTTACTTATTTACTTGGATTTTTTTTTTTAGTTTTGAATACCAACTAAACAAATCACACAATATCCCCTTTTATCTCTTTTTCTTTTGTACGATTCTTTTTCTTTTGTACGATTCAGGAGTAATAAACGATTTTATAAATCGAAATATAGGAAGCGCCCCCTCAAAAAAATTGATTTATTTATCTTATTATTAATCAAGAATTTTGTATATAGCTAGAACGACCCTCACTAATTGCTAATACTAATTTGTTAAGAATGAATCGAATTGAAGCTATAGCATCATCATTTGCTGGAATAGAAATATCCGCGAGATCGGGATTACAATTTGTATCGATTAAAGAAATGGTTGGAATTCCCAAAGTTATACATTCTCTAAGAGCCGTATATTCTTCTTGTTGATCGATGATGATTACAATATCCGGCAATCCCGTCATATATTTAATCCCGCCCAGATATGTTTCCAAGCGAGATAATTGTCTCTTCAACACAGCTGCATCCCTTTTTGGAAGACGGTTGAATCCCTCTGTCTTTTGTTCAGTTCTCAAGTCCCTAAACTTATGAAGTCTTTTTTCTGTAGTGGACCAATTTGTTAACATGCCGCCGAGCCACTTTTTATTAACATAATGGGACCGAGCCCTTATTGCAGCCTGCGACACTAACTCCGCTGCTTTATTTTTTGTCCCAACAATTAAGAATTGTTTTCCCCTACTGGCTGCATCAAAAACTAAATCACAAGCTTCTGATAAAAAACGAGCAGTTCTAGTCAGATTTATAATATGAATACCTTTACGCTTTGCCGAAATATAAGGTGCCATTCGAGGATTCCATTTCCTAGTACCATGTCCAAAATGAACTCCTGCTCTCATCATCTCTGCCAAATTGATGTTCCAATATCTTTTTGTCATTTCTTTTCACACTTAAAAAGGGGGGTTACCCCAAA